ATCTTTGTTTTTCAAGTTTCTATAATCTCTTACCCTTTTTTTAATCTAAATTTTGAATAAATTTGACCTTGACAGTAATATATGTTGTATATGTAAATCCTATATGTAAAAATATGCATCATTCGTCCATGAAAAGAAAGAAGGGGGAGGGTGTATAGATAAAAAATAAAACAAAAAAGACTAATAGCCCAAACCTAAACGCTATATTTAAATTGGAAATAAGAGATCCAATGAGATAGAAAAATGAAGCGAAAATGGAGTTCTGATTAGAATTCCATAGATAATATGCACGGTATTATCTATAACAATAGACAAATGAAAGTCTTTTTCAATCTTTTTATTCATTAACTTGATGTTTTATTTTGAAAATGGGATTTAATGGATTGTGGTTGAACTTTCAAATTCACTCACTGAAATTGAATAAGTAAACAATTGAATTGGATTCGGTTAGATGTTTCTTACCAACGAAATCGAGTGTTAACGCCCATTTCTTAATTGAATTAACCAATCACTTAACTTGCCTTTCTATCGAACATTTATTATTGATTTTAATAATTTTTCGAAATAAAAAAATTTCGACATTTGTGATTTTTTTTTATTTTTTTATGAGAATAAAACCTACTAGTTCTAGTTCCGGGGTTTCCGCGCTTGAAAAAAAAAACCTGGGGCGTATTGCTCAAATAATTGGTCCGGTACTCGATGTAGCCTTTCCACCCGGGAAGATGCCTAATATTTTCAACTCTCTAGTAGTTAAGGGCCGAGATACTGTTGGTCAACAAATTAATGTAACTTGTGAAGTACAGCAATTATTAGGAAATAATCGAGTTAGAGCTGTAGCTATGAGTGCTACAGATGGTCTAATGAGAGGAATGGAAGTCATTGACACAGGAACTCCTTTAAGTGTTCCCGTTGGCGGGGCGACGCTAGGACGAATTTTCAACGTGCTTGGAGAGCCCATTGATAATTTAGGTCCTGTAGATACTAGCACAACATCCCCTATTCATAGATCTGCACCCGCCTTTATACAATTAGATACAAAATTATCGATTTTTGAAACAGGAATTAAAGTCGTAGATCTTTTAGCCCCTTACCGGCGTGGAGGAAAAATAGGACTATTCGGGGGGGCTGGGGTAGGTAAAACAGTACTCATTATGGAATTGATCAACAACATTGCGAAAGCTCATGGGGGCGTATCCGTATTTGGCGGAGTAGGTGAACGTACCCGCGAAGGAAATGATCTTTACATGGAAATGAAAGAATCTGGCGTAATTAATGAAGAAAATATTCCAGAATCAAAAGTAGCTCTAGTCTACGGTCAGATGAATGAACCACCGGGAGCTCGTATGAGAGTTGGTTTAACTGCCCTAACTATGGCGGAGTATTTCCGAGATGTTAATGAACAAGATGTACTTTTATTTATCGACAATATCTTTCGTTTTGTCCAAGCGGGATCCGAAGTATCCGCGTTGTTGGGTAGAATGCCTTCCGCTGTGGGTTATCAACCTACTCTTAGTACCGAAATGGGTTCTTTGCAAGAAAGAATTACTTCTACCAAAGAGGGGTCCATAACGTCTATTCAAGCAGTTTATGTACCTGCAGACGATTTGACCGATCCGGCTCCGGCCACAACATTTGCACATTTAGATGCTACTACCGTCCTATCAAGAGGATTGGCCGCCAAAGGCATCTATCCAGCAGTAGATCCTTTAGATTCAACGTCAACTATGCTCCAACCTCGGATTGTTGGTGAAGACCATTATGAAACTGCGCAAAGAGTTAAACAAACTTTACAACGTTACAAAGAACTTCAAGACATTATAGCTATCCTTGGGTTGGACGAATTATCCGAAGAAGATCGTTTAACTGTAGCAAGAGCACGAAAAATTGAGCGTTTCTTGTCACAACCTTTTTTCGTAGCAGAAGTTTTTACAGGTTCCCCAGGAAAATATGTTGGTCTAGCAGAAACAATTAGAGGGTTTAAATTGATTCTTTCTGGAGAATTAGATAGTCTTCCTGAACAGGCGTTTTATTTGGTAGGTAACATTGATGAAGCTACTGCGAAGGCTACGAAATTAGAAATGGAGAGTAAATTGAACAAATGACCTTAAATCTTTGTGTACTGACTCCGAATCGAATTGTTTGGGATTCGGAAGTGAAAGAAATAATTTTATCTACTAATAGTGGACAAATTGGCATATTACCAAATCACGCGCCTATTGCCACGGCTGTAGATATAGGTATTTTGAGAATACGACTTAATGACCAATGGTTAACGATGGCTCTGATGGGAGGTTTTGCGAGAATAGGGAATAATGAAATTACTGTTTTAGTAAATGATGCGGAGAGGGGTAGTGACATTGATCCACAAGAAGCTCAGCAAACTCTTGAAATGGCAGAAGCTAACTTGAGTAAAGCGAGAGGCAAGAGACAAACAATTGAGGCAAATCTAGCTCTCAGACGAGCTAGGACACGAGTAGAGGCTATCAATATGATGTCGTAA